TGGAAGATTTAGTTACGATTAGAAATAGACTCTGTATATCTTTATCCATGGATCCTTTACTCATACTCAAAAAATGGAAATTGGAAGTATTGATCCCATTTAGCATTTAAAAACATATTTTGTTTCGTAATTTAATAATCCAATTTATTTTACTCTTGTTCTTCTTGGATACAAATTATGAGAATTCTATTCTTACTCGAATTCTTTGTTGAGAAGTCAAGGATTAAACCCTTTTAAGAAAAAAAGTTATTTTTGTTTTGATCGGAATCTGAATCAAACGGGGGACCCCTTAACTATTAAGGGGTCAATAGAACGAATCACACTTTTACCACTAAACTATACCCGCTACAATACAATTATTATATAGAAATACACTTTTTGTCGAATCGAACAAGAAAAGAGGTCGTAATCACTAAATAAAATCATAAAGGAATCATGAAGATTCTCGTGTTAACGTGTTTCGTAAGGGGATAGAAAAAATGAATAAAGGAGAACTCGCTTAAATAACTAAACAAGATTTGTGAGGGTCAGTTTTTTGGAATATATGTTTTGCCAAAACGACTTAAGACAAAAAAAATTCATTTTTCAAAAAATTAGAGTTCCATTCGTTCTTATGTTTGCTCTTTTTTTTGTTGTTTCAATAAAAAGTATCTTTTTTTACGCTTCGAGGGAACAAAAAAGGCCCGGCTAGGTACTGATCAGGCCGGGCTGTCCAAAAAGAAAGGGGTACTTTCTTCGATTACTATTTTTTGTTTGTGTAATGAAACATATTTCTTATTTCATTAGGGAGAGATGGCTGAGTGGACTAAAGCGCCGGATTGCTAATCCGTTGTACGAATTTCTCGTACCGAGGGTTCGAATCCCTCTCTTTCCGTTTCCATCGATGACTTTAAATGTTCTTTTTCTTTTAATATAAAACCCCCTTTTTCTTTGTTTTAGTTTTACTTTCTTTTCAAATCTTCTTAGTCTTTTTTCTATTTCACATTTTTATCTTTAGAAAAATGAAAAAAAAAATAGAAAAAAGATTCAAAAAAAAGAAAGCCATTTTTTTTTATTCTTCGCGTCCTGGATTTCGGCCCGGATCGTTAGATAAGAATCCGAAGATAAAAAGAGAAACAAAAAATATCACTACCGTGTAAACTAAAAGTTTTAGAGTAAGCATTAAAAAATCTCCCGGATTCAAAAATGGAAAGAGAATATATTTTCCGATACTATTGTTTTTTTTTCACACGAAGAAAAAAAGTTATTTTGGGAAATAGAAAGGAATTCTAAGAAATGAATTTATTTTCTAATAATAATACGAAAACGAATAGAGTCCTTTCTAAATATAAAAATTTGATTACTTAAATATTTTTCATACACAAAATTCTATATTGGTGGGGACTCTAATGTACTAGAGTTTTTCATTTTCAATGGAAAAAAAAAAGAGTAAGAATAGGGCATTGAGATGGTACAGATTTTCGCGACTATAGGGGAATTTTTCAATCGAAGATTCATACTGTAAAACTTATCTGATCTTATCAATTGTTAGAATTTTTTTTATTGATAATTTTGATACGACAGTGTTATATCATCGAAAACTTACCGCAGCTTGCCAAACAAAAGCTAAGAGAAAAAAGAGTACAGGTATTACTGGCATAACATCCACAATTGGATTCAAAAAAGCATAGGCTTCTGGCAATTTGATGAAGAAAAAACTACTCGAATAAAGAGCAGAGTTAAGACCAATACAGATCAAACTAAAGATATTAAGCATAACAAACATTTTGTTCTTTAAGATATAAGATATGATATGGAATTGTATTTTTGGGGGTTAAGTTTCTCTTTTGTGAATTAGTTATGAGTTAAGTTAATTCAGTTTAAGTTATTTAAGATATTAAGATTTTTGATCTAGTATATATATATATATTCTTTTCTAAAATAGATATATATATCTATAGAAATATCGCCATATTTCTATAGAGTTTAATAAATATATATTCTATAATAAATAAATAAAATATACTAAATAGAAGATAATATTTAAATAGAAGATAAAATAAATATATAAGAAAAAAAAATAATAACTAAAAAATCAATAAATAAATCAAACAAAAAAAGTGGACTAAAACAATATTCTTTGATTTAAAGATTCAAATTTTCCCAATTCAAAATCTTTGCGTTATGAAATCAAAAACATAATAGAAAAAGTCATGCTTTCATATAATATCTTAAGTAAATTAGACGTAATGATCAAGAATTTCAACTTGCTCTGCTCCTATATCTACCCATATCCAAATAACAGCAACAATCTTCTCTAACAACAATATTCTCTAAATAGTTAGAGATGCAAATCAAAATTGACCAAGAATGAGTACCAATATTATTATTAGTCTAGAATAATAATGTCTAAATGGGGCGTGGCCGAGTGGTAAGGCGCCGGGTTTTGGTCCCGCTATTCGAGGGTTCGAATCCTTCCGTCCCAGAGCATACTCACGTGTGATAGAAATCGTATCAAAATAAAGATTCTATATCGGAGAAGAGGGATTGTCTTTCTTTTTTTTGAATACGGATTTGATTATATATTAATCTTTTATTACAGAAATCTCTTAATTTACACATTTCCATATCCCTTTTCTCTCTGATTTTATTACGATTACGGATATGGATATCTTATTCCATATATGGAAATAGAGAGCCCCCCTTCGTCTATATTTATACAAAGAATAAATAATATTCGAATATTGTAATATATACAATAAATGTTACTAAATAAATGTAATAAAAATGAGAATCGATTTTTCTATTTTATTAATGCTAATTCAAAATAGATAAAAAAAATGGAAATGGAATAAGAAAAAAAAGTCGAATCGACCGTTCGAGTATTCAAAATGGGGCAAAAACGTAGAGAACGGGGGAAACTCAATATAGATGGTATAGACCTTCTATATTGAATAGTGAATACAGAAATGATAGAATCATTTCTGATTGGAATAAATATGAGTATTCGATAGAGGTGAAAGAAAATAGATAAGAAATCAAATAAAGAAATCAAAAAAAAGCCTTTCAATTAGAGGAATCAGTATCTAATGAATTCAACAATTCCGGTATAATTTCAATTTATATAATTGAAATCAAAAAAAAGCATCGTAATGAGGCACTAATATCAAAAGAAAGGGGGGATATGGCGAAATTGGTAGACGCTACGGACTTAATTGGATTGAGCCTTGGTATGGAAACCTACCAAGTGAGCACTTTCAAATTCAGAGAAACCCTGGAATTAACAATGGGCAATCCTGAGCCAAATCCCATTTTCCGAAAACAAAAAAACAAAGAAGGGTTCCGCAAGAAAAAAAGGATAGGTGCAGAGACTCAATGGAAGCTGTTCGAACAAATGGAGTGAATGGAATTGCATTAGTAAAAGTTCCATCGAAACTCCCGAAAAGATCGAGGATGAACGTATGTACATATTCGTACTAAAATACTATCTCAAATGATTAATGATGGCGCAAATTCCAGCTCTATTTTCTTTCTCTATTTATGAGAAATAAATCAATCTTTGTGAATCGATTCCAAGTTGAAGAATCGAGTATTCATTGATCAAACCATTCACTCCACTCTAGTTCGATAAATCTTTTGAAGAACTGATTAATCGAACGAGAATAAAGATAGAGTCCCATTCTACATGTCAATGCCGACAACAATGAAATTTAGAGTAAGAGGAAAATCCGTCGACTTTATAAATCGTGAGGGTTCAAGTCCCTCTATCCCCAAAAGTACCGTTTAACTACCTCATTTTTGATCTAGATTATCCTTTCATTAGGAGAAATAAATTCGTTATGTTTCTCATTCATTCTATTCGTGCACAAACCGATCCGTGTGGACTTTTTTTTTTTACAAACCCCGAATATGGTTGTAATAGAAATCTATATAAAAGATATATAATACATGGACAAATGGATATCGTTGATAAATGAATCCGATTTTCATTTGAATTTGCATAATTACCAATACATATCATTATCTGTACTGAAACGACATTTTTTTCATTTTGAAAATCCACAAAATGACGAGACTTTGGAATACTCTAATAGAATACCCCCCCCTTTTTTTTCGTCTTTTTAGTTGACACATATCCAAGTAATCTCATAAAATTAAAATGAGGATGATGCATCAGTAATGGTCGGGATAGCTCAGCTGGTAGAGCAGAGGACTGAAAATCCTCGTGTCACCAGTTCAAATCTGGTTCCCGGCACATAATCAATTTGTATGAGCAGCTATTTTTAATTCAATTCGGGTTCAACAAATCTATTCATTAATAGTATAGATCATCATCCAGACTTATCCATCTAGATAGACTCTTTCTTTATAGATAAGAGAAGAATCCGCATATACCTTTATGTAGATTTATGTAGATAAGGTACGTAATATTAATATAAGGTATGTAAAATTGATGTATATAAAGTATATAAAAGAAAAGAATTCTCTTTTGTTTTGGTTCCTCTTTTTTTGATTTATTTTTATCTGATTCGGGGCCATCCGAGTGAAATCGGCGGTACATAACAAAGTTCATGATGCGGAAATTTTTTAGTTCATCCTAGCTAATCCGAAATAAGTATTTTCTTAATTTGATAATCTCAATTCATCCTTATACTCATTTTTTTTATTAATCGGCATCTTTTTTTATTGATCTTTTTTTTTTCATTTAGCTCATTCTTTTTTTCGACTTATAATAATAGAAATTGGATTTGTATTAATCTGTCTGATTTAACTTCAATTACTTTGTAATTATTTTGTATGATCTCTAAGAGAACGCACCAATATTCCTTAAATATCTGGAGTTGTAGAAGTGAAAATTTTATTATTATTATTCAACGAGAATCCTGTATTTCATAAAAATGGGGGGTGATATAATCTTTACGTAAAGGCCATCCTACCCAACTTTCGGGCATTAAGATACGTTTCGGGCGAGGATGATTATCGTAATGGATTCCCAACATATCATAAGATTCTCGTTCTTG